CTTCGAAAGTAAGTAAATAAATCCGAAACATATAAAATGCGGTTAATCCCGCTGTTGAACAAGCTATTATTGCAAAAATTGGCGAAAACAACAAACTGTCAGTAAGAATTTCATCTTTCGACCAAAAACAAGCAAGGGGGGGAATACCACAAAGAGAGAGTGTTCCTATTAAAAAGGCCGTTTTTGTAATCGGGACATGTTTTGTCAAACCACCCATAAGAATCATATTCTGACTTTTATCGGGAGAATATCCAACTATAGCTTCCATTGAATGAATAATGGATCCAGATCCTAAAAACAACAAAGCTTTCGAATAAGCATGAGTAATCAAATGAAATAAAGCAGATCGATAAGACCCCATACCTAGAGCTAACATCATATAACCCAGTTGAGACATTGTAGAATAGGCTAAACCTCGCTTAATGTCTTTTTGAGCAAGAGCTAACGTGGCCCCTAAGAGTACTGTTATTATACCTATCAAAGATATTATATACATTATAGAAGGGATAACTATAAAAAGAGGAAGAAGCCGAGCTACAAGAAAAATCCCCGCCGCTACCATAGTAGCAGCATGTATAAGAGCCGAAATGGGAGTAGGGCCCTCCATGGCATCAGGTAACCATACATGAAGAGGAAATTGTGCGGATTTAGCAATAGGACCTACAAATAATAGAACTGCACACAAAGTAAGGAATAAGAGATTTACTCTATTATTTAAAATTAAATTATTGAATATTTCGAACAAATCCTGAAATTCAAAACTGCCAGTTATCCAATAAAGACCTAAAATTCCTAATAATAAACCAAAATCTCCTACACGATTAGTTACAAAAGCTTTTTGACAAGCATTCGCTGCAATAGGTCGTGTGAACCAAAAACCTATTAATAAATACGAACACATTCCAACTAATTCCCAAAAAAAATAAATTTGGATCAAATTAGAACTAGTAACTAATCCTAACATTGAAGTATTAAAAAAACCCATATAAGCAAAAAATCTCAGATATCCTTGATCATGCGACATATAATTGTCACTATAAATCAGAACCAAAATCCCAACAGTTGTAATTAATATTGACATAATAGAAGTAAGTGGATCGATAAAGTAACCGAACTCAAAAGAAAATTCATTATTTATGGTCCAAGACCATACATTTTGATGAATGCAACTTAGAAAAATTTGTTGAATAGATAGATAGAATGAAAAGATCATAACTATACTTAACAAAAAAATACTAAGAAAAGTCCAGATGCGGCGAAGGTTTTTTGTTGCTGTCGGAAAAAGTAGAAGTCCAACTCCTAGTAAAATAGGTACTGGAAGTGGAATGAAAGGGATGATCCATGAATATTGATATGTATGTTCCATAAAATAAAAAACCCTTTTTATTTTATTATTAAATTTATTATTTCTTATTCACTGGTTTGTATATATATATATATTTTTTTTTTCAAAGGGGACAATAAAAAAAGTACGCAATTTTAAACCTAAATAGAAATGTTTTCCAATAATCCTTCATAAATCTTTGAAAAGAAATATATATTCAAATAAAAAAAATTAGAAGTGATTAAAAATATTACTATGTTACTGTAAAAAAATTATTTGTCTTTTTTTTTATTATTACTACTAAATAAAGAAATATAAATAAATAAAATTTTATTGTTATTTTATGCAGATACAGAAAAAGTGAATTCTAATTCCGTATTACAATAATTTATATACATATATTAAGAATAGAACAAAGATTTACACGATAAAAAATACTTAATATTAATTATATAAAAAAAAACTTTACCTAAAACAAAGTTATTTGAGTTTGATTTTTTAGGATTGTTAAGGAATGGATTTGCATCATGGAATTTAGTGATTGTCTTCCAGTACACTAAGCGAGCTTTTTTTTTTTACATATGATGTGAAGAAATCTTATAATTTTTTTGATAATATAATATATTTTTTGATAATATAATATATCAGTATAGATTACTTAAATGAGTTTTCTCGTACGGATTTCAAACGTTAAAAAAAAGTAAAAAAAAAAACAGTTGGATTTGAAACTTTTGAATGTCTTTTTTGTTTTGAAAATAATATATAATAAAAAAAAAATAACTCGATATGGAGTACGAAAGAATAGAATAATAAATGTCTTTGACATCCAATTATACCACTGAAAATTTTTTTTTTCATTTTTGAATGGCAGTTCCAAAAAAACGTACTTCTATCTCGAAAAAGCGTATTCGTAAAAAAATTTGGAAAAGGAAGGGATATTGGACAGCGTTGAAAGCTTTTTCGTTAGGGAAATCACTTTCTACAGGTAATTCAAAAAGTTTTTTTGTACAGCAAAATAAATAAAAAAACTATAATAATTAGAATTAGCCTAACTAAAAAAAAACCAATTTTTGAAAATACATATAAAAAAATAGGAACCAAAAGAAAAAAAAAGGTTCACATTTTTTTTAGAAGGGGGATTCGTATTTTCCCCACCACTATCTTGATACAATAAAAAAAAAGATCTTTTATTTCCTCTTAATGAGGAAATAAAAGATCTTTAAATTAATTACTTTAAGTGATCAAAAAATCAAGTGATCAAAAAATCTTATGTTTGTACAATATAAAAAGATACATAAAAAATATTTTGAGAATTTTTTGATTTCTCTCGAGCAATTAGGAAAATCTAATTTTATTTAAAATGTCTAAAGGTTTTGAAGAAATTTTTATTTTTCGAAAAAGCATTTTGTTATCATATAAATGAAAAAAAATGATAAAGAGCATTTCGAATTTTGTCTTTGGGTTAAAGTTGAATTTAGTTATATTTTTCATTATATTCTAGAAAAAATATAAAGGACAAAAGGTGAATTTAAATAATTTTAAATAACTCAGATAAAAAAAAGATCTTAATTGAATTAAAACCCGAATACCTATTTCAAAAAGTTTTAATTGATTTAATCAATTAAAACTTTTTGAATCAATTGGCTTCTTTATTTAAATTTGAATCTCGACGATTGAATCAAAACTTGTTAATATTGTTTTGAACAAGTTGCCGCTATGGTGAAATTGGTAGACACGCTGCTCTTAGGAAGCAGTGCGAGAGCATCTCGGTTCGAGTCCGAGTAGCGGCATAAGATCTTCTAAAAGAGATATTATAAGTTTTATAATCAAAATAATACCCGACTTTTTTTATAAAACCGGGTAAAACCTAGTATTAATTTATTAATTTTTAACAAATTTTTTATGATTTTTTCAATTTTAGAGCATATATTAACTCATATATCTTTTTCGGTCGTTTCAGTTGTACTGACAATTTATTTTTTAACTTTTTTAGTTAATTTAGATGAAATCATAGGATTTTTTGATTCATCAGATAAAGGAATCATAATTACGTTTTTTGGTATAACAGGATTATTATTCACTCGTTGGATTTATTCAGGACATTTTCCATTAAGTAATTTATATGAATCATTAATTTTTCTTGCGTGGGCTTTTTCACTTATTCATATGGTTTCCTATTTTAATAAAAAACAACAAAATCACTTAAACGCAATAACTGCGCCAAGTGCTTTTTTTATTCAGGGTTTTGCTACTTCAGGTCTTTTAAACAAAATGCCTCAGTCTGCAATATTAGTACCAGCTCTCCAGTCCCAGTGGTTAATGATGCACGTAAGTATGATGATATTAGGCTATGGCGCTCTGTTATGCGGATCATTATTATCAATAGCTCTTCTAGTGATTACATTTCGCAAAGTCGGACCTACTTTTTCTTTTTGGAAAAAGAATATAAAAAAAAAAATTTTATTAAATGAATTTTTTTCTTTTGATGTACTTTACTACATAAATGAAAGAAATTCTATTTTACTACAACAAAACATTAATTTTAGTTTTTCTAGAAATTATTATAGGTATCAACTGATTCAACAATTAGATTTTTGGAGTTTTCGTATTATTAGTCTTGGATTTATCTTTTTAACCGTCGGCATTCTTTCAGGAGCTGTCTGGGCTAATGAGACATGGGGTTCATATTGGAACTGGGACCCAAAAGAAACTTGGGCATTTATTACTTGGACTGTATTCGCAATTTATTTACATATTAAAACGAATAGGAATGGTAGGGGTATAAATTCTGCCCTTGTGGCTTCGATAGGTTTTCTTTTAATTTGGATATGCTATTTTGGCGTCAATCTTTTAGGAATAGGTTTACATAGTTATGGTTCCTTTACATCGAATTAAAGTACCAAACAAAAAGGAATCCAAATCTAAATAAAAAAATAGCATTTATATCTAACTCTAACTTCGTATAAGTTAAGAAATCTAATTTAATTTTAGTAGTAAATTATCAAGAACCTTTTGAATCAAGTAGTACAATGATTCAAAAGGTTCTCACAATACAAAGACCAAAGACTTCTGATTACAATTCACTTTAATGCTTTTTTTAATTTCCTGAAAACTATCCATAAAAATAATTAGATAAAATGGATTCGACCTTGTCACTTGCTAATGAGAGCACAAAATCAGGATAAATCCCAATACCAATTATGGGCAGAAGAATAGAGATTGAAAGAAATAACTCTCGGGGTCCAGAATCAAAAAAAGAAAAGTTTTTGACATTAATTAACTTGTATCCATAGAACATTTGGCGTGACATAGATAATAAATATATAGGAGTTAATATAATCCCAATTGCCATTACAAAAATAATTAAAATTTTGGAAATTAAGAAATATTTTTGGCTGGTAATTATTCCAAAAAAAACAATTAATTCTGCAATAAAACCACTCATGCCCGGCAATGCAAGGGAAGCCATCGATAAGATAGTGAACATTGTAAATATTTTTGGAATGGAGATAGCCATTCCACCCATTTGATCAAGATAAACAAGCCTAATTCTATCATAACTCGTTCCTGCCAAGAAAAAAAGTGCAGCGCCAATAAACCCATGAGAAATTATTTGTAAAATAGCTCCATTAAGTCCAGGATCCGTGATAGAACTAATACCTATAATTATAAAACCCATATGAGATACAGAAGAATAGGCTATTCTCTTTTTTAAATTACGTTGACCAAGAGATGTTGAAGCTGCATAAATTATTTGGATTGTACCGACTACCATCAACCAAGGAGAAAACATAGAATGAGCATGGGGTAATAATTCCATATTGATTCGAACCAACCCATATGCTCCCATTTTTAATAAGATTCCAGCGAGAAGCATACAGGTACTGTAATGTGCCTCGCCGTGGGTGTCAGGTAACCAAGTATGTAAAGGGATAATCGGTGATTTGACGGCAAAAGCAATAAGAAATCCAATATAAAATAGTATTTCGAGTGTAACAGGATAGGATTGATTAGCTAAAAGTTCTAAATTTAATGTTGGTTCGTTCGAACCATATAAACTTATACCTAAAACTCCTATTAATAAAAAAATAGAACTTCCTGCCGTGTACAAAATAAATTTTGTAGCTGAATAGAGACGTTTCTTTCCACCCCACATGGATAAAAGTAGATAAACGGGAATTAATTCTAATTCCCACATGATGAAAAAAAGTAGAAGATCCCGAGAAGAAAATGATCCTATTTGACCGCTGTACATTGCTAACATCAGGAAATGAAATAATCGGGAATCCCGAGTAACTGGAAAAGCCGCTAAAGTGGCTAAAGTAGTAATAAATCCCGTCAGTAAAATCGTTCCTATAGAAAGTCCATCTATTCCCATTCTCCAGTAAAAATCAAAAAAATTGATCCATTTATAATCTTCGGACAGTTGAATTAATGGATCGTCCATTTTAAAATTATAACAAAAAGCATAGGTCGTTAGAAGAAGTTCTAAGATACAAATGCATATAGTATACCATTTATTGACTTTATTTCCCCTATGCGGGAGAAATAACATTAATGAACCAGCAGATATTGGAAAAACAACAATTATTGTTAACCAAGGAAAATCATTCGTGGTAAAGACAAGATACACCAGGTCCAAAGAACGCGTACTCAAAAAAAATATATAAATAAAAAATATAATTTAACTTTTTTGAGTACGAGTACTTGTCAATAAAAAAAAAAATGTATTCCAAATTTATTCAAATGAGGTTTTCGGTAACGTATCAATAAGCTAGACCCATACTTCGAGTTGTTTCATGCCATAAATAAACTCGAACGCTCAAAAAATCCGTTGGACAGGCGGATTCACATCTCTTACAACCAACACAGTCCTCGGTTCTTGGAGCGGAAGCTATTTGCTTAGCTTTACATCCATCCCAAGGTATCATTTCTAATACGTCTGTAGGGCATGCTCGGACACATTGAGTACATCCTATACAGGTATCATAAATTTTTACTGAATGTGACATAGGATCGATAGTTTTTTGAATGTCATAAATTTTCAATCTAGTAAACTTCTAACTGAATGATATATTAAAATACTAGATGAAGCAATGATTTCCTTTAATAGAATTTTTGTAATGAATTCTGGCTCAATTGATAAAAAATGGGGCTAAAATACTTTGATTTCTTAAATTTTTACAAATATAATCTAGTAGGTCATAACCTATAATATATGCAAATTTCAATCTCTAATTTTTTTTATGTTACTTATTTAATAAGGTCGATTGGTTTATGCGAGTTGATTTTCTGTTACGATAAATTGACGAGACTATAGCTAATCCAATAGCTGCTTCAGCGGCTGCAATTGCTATAACAAAAATGCAGAAAATATCCCCTTTTAGTTGGGAATTATCAAAAAAATCAGAAAATGTTACGAAATTCATATTAACTGCATTGAGTATAAGTTCAAGACACATAAGAGCCCTAACCATATTTCGACTCGTGATCAATCCATAAAGACCAATCAAAAATAAATAGGCACTCAAAACAAGTACATGTTCGAGTATCATTCAGCAACTCCTTATCAATTTTGATTCATTTCAATATGAAAAATAATTCACCGGATTCCATCAACTAGAATATAACAAAAAAGTACGAATAAAAACAATATTAGGTAAAAAATTTTTTTAATATATATCAAATATAAAAATTGATTCTTAAAATATAAAATAGTATTCAATCAAATTTAATTTAATGAACGGAAAAAATCATAACATACACAAAGTTTTCTTTGGTCTTTACTAATTATTTTTTATTGACGAGCCACAGAAATTGCACCTATCAAAGCAACTAAAAGAATTATTGAAATGAGTTCAAATGGCAGAAAAAAATCTGTTGATAAATGAATTCCTATTTGTTGACTATTACTTATTAAATCTTGCTCTAGAATCTGGTTTAATTTTGTAGTCCAAATAACCCCGTACCATGACGTATCGAGAATAGTAAACATTAATAAAAAAAGAATAGTTGTACAAACCAACGAAGTAATCCCATTCCCAATGGTCCACAGATTGAAATCGGTGGAATATTCTGAATCATTCATGAACATCACAGCAAATATGATTAAAACATTTATGGCCCCCACATAAATAAGGAGTTGTGCAGCAGCTACAAAATGGGAATTTGATAGAATATACAATAAAGATATACAAACAAGAACAAATCCTAAGGAAAAGGCTGAAAATATTGGGTTGGGAAGTAATACCACTCCCAGACCTCCTACTAGAAGACCGGATCCCAGAAAAACTAAAAGAAAATCATGTATTGGTCCAGGCAAATCCATTATATTATTAAAATAAGAAAAAAATCGAAATCCTTTTCATGACCTTATTAATTTAACCAGGAAATTTTTTTTAATATGTTTTTAATAGAGTGAAATTAGAATCTAATGGATATGAATTGATGTAGATACAATTATTAGACAGTTTCTCTTTTTTATTCTAAAATGTATTTTCAAACTATCTATTTCAAGAAAGTAATTACGAATATATTATATTAAAAGAATGCGCCTTAATACTTAATATTAGTATATAAATATAATACAAGTTTTTAATTATATTCTTTATATAATTCAACAATTTTGAATTCATTTTTTAATCAAATTAAAGGGTTTACCCCATTTTTTGTTTGAGGTGAATTCAAAATTGTTCGAATAGTGTAATCGTCAATTACTGACATTGGTAAACGACCCAAAGCTATTTGATTATAATTCAATTCGTGACGATCATAAGTGGAAAATTCATATTCTTCAGTCATTGACAAACAATTTGTTGGACAATACTCAACACAATTACCACAAAATATACAAATTCCAAAATCAATACTGTAATTAAGCAATCGTTTTTTTCGAATATTAGTTTCCAATTTCCAATCAACAACAGGCAAATCTATAGGACATACTCGAACACATACTTCACAAGCAATGCATTTATCAAATTCAAAATGGATTCGACCGCGGAAACGTTCTGATGTTATTAATTTTTCATAGGGATATTGAATAGTTACAGGTAAACGATTTGTGTGGGATAAGGTAATCATGAAACCTTGACCAATATACCTTGCAGCTCGTAGGGTTTGTTGACCATAATTCATGAACCCGGTTATCATAGGAAGCATATTGTAATTATCTCTGAATAATTTTATCTTTGTTTCTTTCTCTTGTTTAAAAAAATAATGAATATATTGGATTCGTTTTCAATTTAGAGCGAAAAGAGTTGGAAAGAAGTTGTTAATAATAGATTACCAAGGGAAATAGGTAAAAGAAATTTCCATCCAAGATTTAATAGTTGATCCATTCTTAGCCTAGGTAAAGTCCATCTTGTTGCGATAGAAATGAACAAGAACAAATAAGTTTTAGCTAATGTAATAAAGATACCAATTGTTGTTCCAAAAATTTGATCCCTTTGAAATAGTTCCAGAATAGATATATACGGAATAGAAATATTCCAACCGCCTAAGTATAGAACTGTTACAAATAATGAGGAAATTAATAGATTTAGATAAGAAGCAACGTAAAATAAACCAAATTTGATACCTGAATATTCAGTTTGATAACCTGCTATTAATTCTTCTTCCGCTTCTGGTAAATCAAACGGTAACCTCTCGCATTCTGCTAGGGAAGAAATTAGAAAAATGATAAAACCTATAGGTTGACGCCACAAATTCCATCCCCAAAAACCATATTTTGATTGTGCCTCAACTATATCAACTGTACTTAAACTGTTAGATAATCCTAGTCGGCGATAACATTACTATTTTCACCGCTATTACAGAACCGTACATGAGGTCTTCGCCTCATACGGCTCCTCGGGGGCCGTAAATAAATCTAAGGACCAGATTATAGTCTCATTTAGATGGATATGATGTGTTCTAAAACGGATTAAATATATCTGGGGTCCCGAATTATACCAATGGAATTCTGTCTGCTCAAATTCTAAGAATCAAAAAAGCGCTTCGGAATTCATCTCATCCTTTACAAATTTGAATTTCTATTTATTGAGTAATAACTTAACTCTTTAATAAAATACTCCTTGTAAAAATAAAAAAAGGTATTTCAGCCCATCGTGGTTTTCGATTACGAAAAATAATTAGACCTCCTAGTAGTTTATTATTCATAACAGAAATTCGATTTTATTTTCGAAATATATGAAAAAAATATCCTTGTTTCGTTCCTATTCTTCTTTCTTTTTTAGAAAAAAGTTGGTGGACTTATAAAAAATAAAGGATTATTTCGTTTCTGATAGTCATTACATTTGTCGGTGGATAGGAGCATACTCTGAATCGGAATCTTGGGGAGTACTGTCTGATCATTTCTACTAATTTCAAGCCCCAATTAACCTTCTTTTTTTTATCTTATGTTATGCATAAATATCCTTTTCAATTTGGTTAATCTCTATTACAAATTCTTTGTGTATTTTGGTGTTTCTAACCATCCACTAACTTTTACCTAATTGCCGCTCACTTTGTAATATATGTATGTTAATCTATATAACTGATAGTGAAAACGTCGTCCGGTTAATATATTTAACCCGCTTCAAGCCAGGATGACTAATCAACCAACCTTGGGGTAAAGTGATTCTTACACTTATGTTTATTTTCGTTTAACCTTTGTACATAGGAAATGAGACTCAATTTTTCTTTTTACTGCAAATTTCTGAGCAGTTTTTTTTCACTCATATATAACTATCAAATTCCTTTTATTAATTCGAAAGATAAATATATCTATTCCGTTGTTTAACTTATTCGTCTAGAAGAAACGGAATAGTAAAAATAAAGAAACGGAATAGTAAAAATAAACGTTTATGTTTCAACGAATCGCACGTAGAGATATTGATAAAACACATAGAGTTAATGGTATTTCATAACTAATCGATTGGGCAGCAGCTCGCAGACCACCTAAAAAAGAATATTTATTATTTGATCCATATCCTGACATAAGAAGTCCAATAGGAGCAATACTTGAGATGGCAATCCATAAAAAAATACCGATATTGAGATCCGCTAAAACAAGGTGATTACTAAAGGGAATTACTGAGTAACTTAGTAAAATTGAGATAACTGCTATAGATGGTCCAATACTAAATAAAGGAGTATTTCCTCTAGATGGACGAAGATTTTCTTTGAAAAGTAGTTTTGTCCCATCGGCTAGAGCTTGAAGAATTCCCAACGGGCCTGCGTATTCAGGTCCAATACGTTGTTGTATCCCTGCAGATATTTCTCTTTCTAACCACACAATTACTAGTACACCTGTTATGATTCCCAATATAAGAGAAAATATAGGGACAAATATCCATATGAGTCCATAGACCTCTTTTAAAGATTCCAATTTAACAAAAGAATTTATAGTTTGGACTGCTGTTGCATAAATTATCATTTTAACGATCAACTTCTCCCATAATTATATCTATGCTACCGAGTATCGTCATAATATCAGCCAATTTCATTCTTTTAACTAGTTCAGGAAGAATTTGCAAATTAATAAAACCCGGTGGTCGGATTTTCCATCTCCAAGGAAAACCGCTTTGATCTCCTATGAGAAAAATTCCCAACTCCCCTTTTGGAGCTTCAACTCTTACATAAAGTTCTTGTTTCGATAATTCAAAAGTAGGAGAAGGTTTTTTACTAATGAATCGATATTCAAAATCATTCCATTCTGGATTCCTTTTTCTATCAAAGCCCCTGCTTTCTAAATTTTCATAGGGACCCCCTGGAAGTCCTTCCAGAGCCTGTTGAATAATTTTTATGGATTCTGTCATTTCGCTAAGTCGTACTAAATAACGAGCTAATGAATCTCCTTGTTTTTGCCACTGAATTTCCCATTCAAATTCATCGTAAGACTCATAACGATCAACTTTACGAAGATCCCATGGTATTCCGGATGCGCGTAGCATTGGTCCGGATAAACCCCAATTTATTGCTTCTTCCCCACCAACAATCCCAACCCCTTCAACCCGTTCTAAAAAAATAGGATTTCGTGTAATGAGTTTTTGATATTCAACAACCTCTGTTAAAAAATAATCACAAAAATCCAAGCATTTATCTATCCAACCATAAGGTAAATCGGCCGCTATTCCTCCAATACGAAAAAAATTATGCATCATTCTCATACCGGTGGCAGCTTCGAATAGATCATATACAAATTCTCGTTCTCTGAAAATATAGAAAAAGGGAGTCTGTGCACCAATATCTGCCATAAAAGGGCCGAGCCATAACAGATGAGAAGCTATACGACTCAATTCCAGCATAATTACTCTGATATAGCTGGCCCTTTTAGGAACTTGAATATTTCCCAATTGTTCTGGTCCATTTACTGTTATTGCTTCTGTAAACATAGTAGCTAAATAATCCCATCGCGTTACATAAGGTAAATATTGTATAATTGCTCGGTTTTCTGCAATTTTTTCCATTCCTCTGTGTAAATAACCTAATATGGGTTCACAGTCAACAACATCCTCACCATCTAGAGTAACAATTAAGCGAAGAACACCATGCATGGATGGGTGGTGAGGTCCCATATTGACTATCATAAGATCTTTTCCTGTAACTGGTCTCTTCATAAGTTTTTCCTTGATTCGTTCTGGCATGAATTAGATTGCTGAATAAAGAAGTTTTTCAAAAAATTGAAGATCTAAAAAATTCACTAATTCACAATTTTGGAATTTAACGAGTTTTTAATTCCCGAATATTCAACTGATTAATTAATTCTTTATAACGTACTCTATTTTTTTTTGACAAATAAGCCAGCAGTCGTTGACGTTTTCCCAGAATTTTTCGTAGACCCCTCTGAGATAAATAATCTTTTCTGTGCAATTCCAAATGTGCAGTAAGTCTTCGTATCTTATTAGTGAAACTAAATACTTGAAATTCAACGGATCCCCTGCTTTCTTCTTTTTGTTCTTCCAATGAAATGAATGTATTTTTTATCATAAAAAGAAATCCTTCCCCTTTTAATATGAATTGAAAGATATGAATTTTACTGATCAGTAATAATAATGGTAGTTTTTTTGTACAAGGATCTGAATTTAATTATCAACTTCTTAATTCTTCATTTTATATTATAATTATAAAAAAATATAAATTTAGATCTCAAAAAGGAGGATTCTATTAATTTTTTTATGGATCCGCTCTAATTGGTATCTATGTGATTAATTAAATTAATCTCATGTATAAAGATGGAATTTAAAAGAATCCCTCCTATTTGTGCATATAGTTGTTTTTAGATACCGTAACTTATTATATATAGTAAAAAGTCTCTATCATTAATGAATCGGAAATCGCGTATACATGCGTATTCTTATCATACTGAAACGATTTCCGTTAGTAGTATTAAACCAATAGCGATTCATACAAGCTAAATCTTCTAATCTAAAATTGGGCCAAAGAAAGGATTTTAAATTAATTAGGTTTTTTTTATCCTTATCAAGATCTTTCTTGTTATGCAAAACTGTGGTCAAGTTTTGAATATTCTTATTAAATCTTGAATTTCTATCCCTCGCAGTTTTTTTTTTTAAGTTGAAACAAATTAGAATTCGAAATTCTCTACGTCGTTTAGGGGATAGAATTTTTTCAGGGACAAAGAAATCATAATTAGTGTTTTTTCTATTTACAGTTTTGTTTTGATATTTTGTAATGGATTTTTCAATTTTTTTTTTATCAATATAGCTTTTTTTTTTGTATCTTTTACTTATTTTTTGTTTTTTTTTATGAACCAATGAAATACCTATGGTTCTGTATATAATAAGTTGTCCGTCGTTTTGTACAGACAAACGGACAGGTTCAATAATCAATATTCCTTTTTTCATTAATTTTGCAAAAGTGAAATTTTTCTCCATCATTAGAATGTCTAGGCGCATCTCTCCTCTTTCAATAGACGATATCGCTATTTCGTTTGGATTGTTTAGTCTAACCAAGAGACAGTATACTTTTACATTATTGAGAATTTTTTGATTAAAAAAACCATTCCATCGCAATTGAAAACGCGAATATCTTGTGAGAAATAAATCAAGTTCCGCTTCTGTATTGCTTTTATATTGTTTTTTATTTTTACGTGTTTTTATCGTTGATTCTGCAAAATTTTCTTCAATATTTTTTTCTTGGTTTAATAGAGCTGATTCGGGATTTCTTTTTTTTTCTTTATCTAATTCAAGCTCTAATTCACCGGCCGATTCTTTTTCTTCCTTATTCAGATTATAAACTCGCGGGGATTTTTTTTCATTTGATGGTATAAAACCTTTTTTCTTTCGAGTGATCTTTTTATTACGAGTGATCTTTTTATTAACATTTAAGTTTTCATTAAAATTTAAAAGAAGTAATTTGATTGGTATGACCCACGGTTTCATTTTATATGTACTAGAAAATAAGAAAAATTCCGGAAAGAAAAAAATTTCAAAATTTGTTATACGACGATTTAATATTTCTTCATTCATTCCCATCCAATCAAAAAAGTTTCTTTTTTGATTAGAAAGATCCGTCTTATTTTTTTTATCAATTTTTGGATAATTCTGAACTTTAGTATTAATATATTTTTTTTTACTCTTAGTATCAACCCAGGGCGCAATATTTACTTTTTTTGTAAACCCGAAGTTAAGAATTCTCCAATCCAAATATTTTCTATACCGAATTTTCCCCATACCCCGAATATTATATTTTTCTAAACAAGAAGAGACTAAACAATTATCTAAGGCAATCCCTATAGACATGTCAAAATTTTTTTCTGTAGAATGAATAGATTTATAGCAAAAAAGATTATATATATAATCTTTTTTTAAATTATGTTTTGGATTTAATAATGAGTCGGCCTCAAAAAACTTTTGTTTTTTGTAATTATCAAATTTCTTTTTTTCATATGAATCCTCTTTGGTTAAACTTGGGTTTAGAACTAGAGAATCTTTTTTTTTTTTCTTTTTCCAATTTTGGGTTACTAATCTAGCCCATGCAATCTGGGGTAAATTGTATTGATAATGACTTCGTAACCAGTTTTTCCATTGATTTACTTCGGAATTAAAAATGGTTTTATTTTTCAATTCATAATGAAAGATTCCTTGTTCTTGAAAAAACATCTTTATTTTATTCTTAACAAAAAAGGATGTTATGCATATGTTATATTCAAGAACAGCCTTTAATTTAGAAAAGTTACTAACTTTTATTTGTGATAATTTGTAAAATACATATGCTTGTGATAAAGAGCATAGGTCATAACTCATCTTTTGTTTATTGGATATTAAATTTTTTATAGTCGAAATAAAATAAATAGTATTTTTTTTGTTTTCTCCATTTTCTTTATTCTTGTAAATATATTTATCAAGAATTGTTTTTGTTGATTCAAAAAAAAGTTGTGTAGTAATTCTTGGAATATTAATGATACCTAGAAAAATAGTTATAGATAGTTGTTCGATGCAAAATTTAAAAAAAAAAATGGATTTACGAATTAATCGGGTATTTTTTCTTTTGAATGTCTGCCAAATTTTTTTTGATGACTCAATTATTTTAGAATCATAACGCAGTTTGGTACAACTATTAGTTAAGTTTTGTTTTTCTTTGGAAATTTCTTCTATTTGATTTCTGATTGTCTTTATTCTATCAATCAAATTTTTTATTTTGTTTTCGCTAAGTGAAGCATTTGCCCACCCCGT